ATGTGCGTCATTTTAATATTGTAAATAGATACATTTTGAACCATAAAATACTACTAGGGGTTTTCCTGTTTCCGGGGGGTTTGCAGGAGTGTTAGTGATCCCAGGAGTGTTGGGGGGTAGGGGGGTTTAACGCGCAGAAACCCAGGGGGCATAATATAGACATCTTCCAGGTAGTAAAGCACATGTTATGCACATGATATCCTAATATGTGGTTCTTGAGTAATGACTTGTATCATTGAATACCATTTTCTTGCGTTCAAGGAGATGTTCAACCTTGTTATTTCATTTCTGTATGCACTGTGAAATGCAAAGTGAAAGGAAACCAAAAAAAAAAATGTGCGTCATTTTAATATTGTAAATAGATACATTTTGAACCATAAAATACTACTAGGGGTTTTCCTGTTTCCGGGGGGTTTGCAGGAGTGTTAGTGATCCCAGGAGTGTTGGGGGGTAGGGGGGTTTAACGCGCAGAAACCCAGGGGGCATAATATAGACATCTTCCAGGTAGTAAAGCACATGTTATGCACATGATATCCTAATATGTGGTTCTTGAGTAATGACTTGTATCATTGAATACCATTTTCTTGCGTTCAAGGAGATGTTCAACCTTGTTATTTCATTTCTGTATGCACTGTGAAATGCAAAGTGAAAGGAAACCAAAAAAAAAATACCAGTGACCCTCTAGAAAGAACGCCCGGCATGGGGGATGCTCCCGCTTATGTATTACCACCATTAACTTATGCAAGCGTCGATGAAAGTGTGAGGAATGATACCAATAAATGGCCCTGAAATAGGAACCAGATGCCAGGAATAATTCACTGTGTGAAACCCCCACGATAGTTGTCCCTCACCTTCAATAACCGTATGCATTAAGAAATCAACTGATGGTCGGTTCTTATTACATTAAAAGTTTGAGATTTGACGAGATGTTGAGTCCGTGGTATATCTTAACTCATGGACGATACTGTTAGGATCTTAAGTTTCGCCCGCAATTAAATAAAGGACTGTTGGATTATGTTATTGTAATGGTTTATGTTTACCTTCTTGTAATGGTGATATATGAATGTGAAACACCAAGAAATGTTGATAAAACATATATATGTACTAGAATGCTATTGATATGGTTAATATAAATGTATGGTGTATATACATATATGTACAAAAAGTAGTTTAGTTTAGAATACTAGCTTTGGGAGTTAGTGGTGGGGGTTAAATTCCTCCCTTTTTGACGAGCAGTAGGGGGGAATTTAACCTCCGACATCCGGTTTACAAGACCGATGCTCTAAAACTGAGCTACTAATGCAATGTCATTCAAGAACTTTGTTTTCTAATCAGCCTGCCAGTGGGAGGAAGATTAGGAACAAAGCGAAATATAAGATGGATGCAATTTGGCCAATGATAATAAAGGGGTGTTCTACAGGTATACCTCCGATTCAGGTTAGGATGAAGACATCTGCAATGAGGGTCCAGAAGAGGAATTGGGTGGCAGGTCGGAATGTTAGCCCTCGTTGTTTTGATGTGTGAAGAATGGGGACTAATATAAGGATAAGGATGGAGGCCAGGAGGGCGAGGACCCCTCCTAGTTTGTTGGGGATTGAGCGTAGAATAGCGTAGGCGAAGAGGAAATATCATTCTGGCTTGATGTGGGGAGGGGTGACGAGTGGGTTAGCGGGGGTGAAATTGTCGGGGTCGCCCAGGAGATTGGGGGAGAAGAGGGCCAGGGCGGTGAGACAGATAATCAGGATTGCAAAGCCTAGAAGGTCTTTGTAGGTGAAGTAGGGGTGGAATGGGATTTTGTCTGCGTCTGAGTTTAGGCCAAGTGGGTTATTTGAGCCTGTTTCGTGTAGGAAAATCAGGTGTAGGAGGGTTGCGGCTGCGACGATGAAGGGGAGGAGAAAATGGAAGGCAAAGAAACGGGTGAGGGTTGCATTGTCTACCGAGAACCCTCCTCAGATCCACTGGACTAGTGTGTTACCTACGTAGGGTACGGCAGATAGAAGGTTAGTAATGACGGTGGCCCCTCAGAATGACATTTGTCCTCAGGGAAGGACATAGCCAACGAAGGCAGTTATTATTACTAAAAGGAAAAGTACGACTCCGATGTTTCATGTTTCTTTGTAGAGGTAGGAGCCGTAGTAGAGACCTCGGCCGATGTGTAAGTAAAGGCAGATGAAGAAGAAGGAGGCACCGTTAGCATGGAGGTTTCGGATGAGTCATCCGTAGTTGACATCTCGGCAGATGTGTGCGACGGATGAAAATGCCATGGAGATGTCGGAGGTGTAGTGTATGGCGAGGAAAAGTCCTGTGAGGATTTGTGCGGCCAAGCAAAGGCCGAGTAGGGAGCCGAAGTTTCATCAGGCCGAGATATTGGATGGGGCGGGGAGATCTACTAGTGCGTCGTTTGCAATTTTTAGGAGGGGGTGGGTTTTGCGTAGGCTTGCCATTAGGGTTTTTGTAGTTGAATAACAACAGTGGTTTTTCAAGCCATCAGTCCTGGTTAGACCCCTGGTAGAAACTCATGACTTATATTATGTTTATGTTTTTGTTTGGGATGGTTTTAGGGCTGGTTGCGGTTGCTTCAAATCCTTCGCCTTATTTTGCTGCGTTAGGGTTAGTTGTGGTGGCAGGCTTGGGGTGTGGTGTTTTGGTAGGGCATGGGGGTCATTTTTTGGCTTTGGTTCTGTTTTTGATTTACTTAGGGGGGATGTTAGTGGTGTTTGCATATTCGGCGGCTTTAGCCGCGGAGCCTTATCCGGAAAGTTGGGGAAGTCGTCCTGTTGTGGCGTACATTCTTGTTTATGTTGTAGGTGTGGCTTTGGTCTCGGGGTTGTTTTGAGGGGGGTGGTATGAGACTTCTTGGGTGCCTGTCGACGATCTTGGGGAGTTGTCTGTGTTGCGAGGGGATTCGGGGGGTGTGGCCTTAATATATGCTGGAGGCGGAGGAATGCTAGTACTTGGTGCTTGGGTATTGTTTTTGACTTTATTTGTGGTTCTTGAGTTGACGCGGGGATTAAGTCGAGGGACCCTTCGGGCAGTTTAAAGGATAAATACTAGGGTGGCGAGGGCTAGCGTTAGTAGAAAGAAGGCGAGGAATGTTTTGATTATGCCTTGCTGGGAGTTGCTTGCTGTTGTAATCAGGGGGATGTTGAGTGAGACTAGGGCTTTTGGGCCTGTTTTTTCTAGTCAGGTTAGGTCGATCATCTGTGTGGCAATTGTTTGTCCAAGGGTTAGATTGAGTTTGGGAAGGGTGCGGTGGATAATGGCTGGGAAGAATCCAAGCATGTTGGAGAAGTGGTGGGGTGTCAGTTTGGGGGTGGGTTTAAACTGTTTGTTTGTTAGGGAGGCAAGTTCTAGTGCTAAAAGAAGACCAAGGATGGTGACGGTGAGGGCGGCTAATTTTAGGAGGGGAGGTATCGTTATGATGGGTGTTTTTAGGGGGGTTATGTTAGAGGTAATTAAAAGGCCGGCAATGATGCTTCCTCAAGCTAGGCGTTTGATGGGGTTAATGACCGCTGGGTTGTTCTCATTGATGGGGGAAAGTGTATTAAATCGGGGGTGGCCTATGGATACAAAGAAAACTACTCGAAGGCTATAGATGGCTGTAAAAGAAGTGGCTAAGAGAGTGAGGGTGAGGGCCCAGGCGTTGAGATGGGATGTGTTTAGTGCTTCAATGATGGCATCTTTTGAGAAAAAGCCTGCTAAGAAGGGAGTGCCTGTGAGGGCCAAGCTTCCAATGGTAAGGCAGGAGGAGGTAAAGGGTGTAAGGTGGTGCATGCCTCCTATTTTCCGAATATCTTGTTCATCATTAAGGCTGTGGATAATTGAGCCCGAGCAAAGGAAGAGTATTGCCTTGAAGAATGCGTGGGTACAAATGTGGAGGAAAGCGAGTTGGGGTTGGTTGAGTCCGATAGTTACTATCATTAGGCCGAGTTGACTGGATGTGGAGAAAGCAACGATTTTTTTAATGTCATTCTGGGTGAGGGCGCAGGTGGCAGTAAATAGGGTGGTTAGGGCCCCTAGACATAGGCAGAGGGTAAGAGCTGTTTGATTATTTTCTAAAAGGGGGCTTATTCGGACGAGAAGAAAAATGCCGGCAACAACTATTGTGCTAGAATGTAGTAGGGCGGAGACCGGCGTGGGGCCTTCTATGGCGGAAGGGAGCCACGGGTGAAGTCCAAATTGGGCTGATTTGCCGGTTGCGGCAAGGATGAGGCCTAGGAGGGGGAGGGTGAGATCCTGATTTTTAGCTGCCACAAAAATTTGTTGTATTTCTCATGAGTTGAGATTGGTTGCTATTCATGCCATAGCAAAGATTAAGCCAATGTCCCCCACTCGGTTGTAGAGGACGGCCTGGAGGGCCGCAGTATTTGCATCTGCTCGGCCGTATCATCAGCCGATTAGGAGGAATGACATGATTCCAACGCCCTCCCAGCCAATAAAGAGTTGGAACATGTTATTTGCTGTGACTAGAATAATTATAGCAATTAGGAAAATAAGGAGGTATTTAAAAAATCGGTTCATGAAGGGGTCTGAGTGTATATATCAGGATGCAAATTCAAGAATTGATCAGGTGACGTAGAGGGCAATGGGGGTGAAGATGATTGAGTAATAGTCGAATTTAAGGCTAATATTAATGTCAAAGGTCAGGGTATTTATTCAGGTTAAATTAGTGATGATTGTCTCTGCGCCTTCATTGAGGAAAAGGAAGAGGGGGAGAAGGCTGGTGAGGAAGGCCAATTTTACTGCTGTTTTGACTTGGGAGAGGGCCCAGTCAGGGCTTTGGGGGTGGGGGTTGAGGGTCGTGAAGATGGGGTAGGCTAGGAGGAAGAAGATAATAATTAAGCTTGAGGTTATTGTTAGTGAGGTAGCGTGCATAGCTGCTACTTGGATTTGCACCAAGAGTTTTTGGTTCCTAAGACCAACGGATGAGCTGTTATCCTTTAGCAGCGGTTCGAGTGAGCCCCGGGGTTTAACCGAGGTGACGAATATTAGCAGTGTTCGCTGCTGGCGAGCCTCTCTCGGTGAACAAGGGGGTTTCAACCCCTGTCTTTAGAATCACAATCTAATGTTTTTGTTAAACTATGTCTACAGGCGGCTCAGCCTCAAATTAGTTCTGGCTTGAGAACTAAGAGGATTAGGGGGAGTAGGTGGAGGGTTACCAGGAGATGTTCTCGAGAGTGGGAGGGTTCAAGGGCAATGATGTGTATTGGGAGGGGTCCGCGTTGGGTTATTAAGAATATGTAAAGGGAGTATCCTGCAGTGATGAGGGTTCCGGCCCCAGTCAGGGCGAGGGTTCATCAGGATCAGTTAAATAATGAGGTGATGATTATTAACTCTCCTATAAGGTTGGGGAGAGGGGGGAGAGCCAGGTTGGCGAGGCTGGCAATAAATCATCAGGTGGCCATTAGGGGAAGTGCTATTTGAAGGCCTCGGGCTAGGACTATTGTTCGGCTGTGGGTTCGTTCGTAGTTTGTGTTGGCGAGGCAGAATAGGGCGGAGGAGGTGAGCCCGTGTGCAATTATAAGAATGAGGGCACCTGTAAAACCTCAGGGGGTTTGGATGAGGATTCCTCCAACTACTAGGCCCATGTGGCCCACAGATGAGTAGGCGATGAGGGATTTTAGGTCTGTTTGGCGTAAGCAGGTTGAGCCGGTCATGATCACGCCTCAAAGTGCGAAGATAATAAAGGGGTAGCTGAGTTCTTTGGTCAGGGGCTCTAGTATGGGGAGAATTCGTATCATGCCATAGCCTCCAAGTTTTAGGAGGACCGCGGCAAGAATTATTGAGCCTGCGATGGGGGCTTCAACATGGGCTTTGGGTAGTCAGAGGTGTACACCATAGAGTGGTATTTTTACTAGAAATGCTAGTAGACAGCCCGCTCATCAGAGCTTGTCTGCGAAAGTGAGTAATTGAACAGGGTCCGAGAATTGAAGGGTGAGGAGGGAGAGGGTGCCAGTACTGTTTTGGAGAAGGAGGAGGGCGACAAGTAGGGGGAGCGAGCCAGCGAGTGTATAAAACAGAAAGTAAGTGCCTGCGTTAAGTCGTTCTGCTTGGTTGCCTCAGCGGGTAATGAGAAATAGAGTTGGAATTAAAGTGGCTTCAAACATTACATAAAATATGATTACTTCGGTTGCACTAAAGGCTAGAATAAGAAAAATTTGTAGGGACGTCAGGAGGGTAATGTATATTCGTTGGCGGTTAATGGGCTCGGAGGTTGTGTGGTTCTGGCTTGCGAGAATCATGAGGGGCAGAAGTCAGCAAGTAAGGACCAGAAGGGGGGTTGAGAGGGGGTCTGTTGCCATATAGGGGCTGAGAAAAGTTCAGCTTGTCTCTGATGGGTTTTTTAGTCAGCTGATGCTGGCCAGTGCAATTAGTAGACTGTGCATGAGAGTTGTGGGTCAAAGCCATTTAGCGGGAACTAGCCAGGTCGTTGGGACGAGCATTAGCGTGGGGACAAGAATTTTTAACATTGTAGCAAGTTTAGGCTCTGTAGGCGGTCTGTGCCATGGGTTCGGGTGGTAGCAACCAGTAATGCGAGGCCTGCGCTTGCTTCGCAGGCTGAAAACGCTAGGAGGAGTATAGGGGAGGCTGAGAAGTTGGTGGAGTCTAGTTGAAGGGTTCATAAAGAGAGGGCAATAAAAAGGGAAAGCATTATTCCTTCTAGGCATAGTAGGGCTGAGAGGAGGTGGGTTCGGTGGAATGCTAGTCCGGTTAGTCCTAGGATGAAAGCTGAGGAGAATGCAAAGTGGACTGGGGTCATTAGGTGATTGTGGACTTTAACCACGAGCTTTTGAGCCGAAATCAAATGTTTTTCTTAAACTAATTACCTATTCGGCTCATTCAAGGCCTCCTTGAAGTCACTCATAGATCAGGCCTAGGGTGAGGAGGGCTAGGACGGCTGTGGCTCAGAGGAAGGTTAGGAGGGGGGAGGCTAGTTGGTCTCCTCAGGGGAGGGGTAGGAGAAGGGCAATTTCTAGATCAAATAGTAAGAATAGGATGGCGACAAGAAAAAATCGGAGGGAGAAAGGCAGTCGGGCGGTGCCGAGGGGGTCAAAACCACATTCATAGGGGGAGAGTTTTTCGTGGTCGGGGTTTATTTGAGGGAGTCAGAATGACACGGTAGCCAGGATGGCCGAGAGCAGGGCAGTAATAATAAAAATGATTGTGATTAAATTCATTATCTTTCCTTGGATTTTAACCAAGACCTGGTGATTGGAAGTCACTAATACTAACTTAGTACTAGAAAGATTATGAGCCTCATCAGTAGATGGAGATATAAAGGAATAATCAAACGACGTCTACGAAGTGTCAATATCAAGCAGCTGCTTCAAATCCGAAGTGGTGTTCTGATGTAAAGTGGTATTGGATTTGACGGAGTAGGCAAATGGCCAGGAACGTAGAGCCAATGATGACATGAAGCCCGTGAAAGCCCGTGGCTACAAAGAATGTGGAGCCGTACACTCCATCCGCGATGGTGAAGGGGGCCTCGTAGTATTCTATGGCTTGGAGGAAGGTGAAGTAGAACCCAAGGAGGATAGTGAGTGTTAAAGAGTGAATGGCTTGTTTACGTTCGCCTTCTATGATGCTGTGGTGGGCCCAGGTGACTGTGACTCCAGAGGCCAGGAGAACCGCAGTATTGAGCAGGGGGACCTCGAAGGGGTCTAGGGTGGTGATGCCAGTGGGGGGCCAGCAGCCGCCTAGTTCAGGGGTGGGGGCGAGACTTGAGTGGTAGAAAGCTCAGAAGAACCCTAAGAAGAAGAAGACTTCTGATGTAATGAACAGAATTATGCCAAATCGGAGGCCTTTTTGGACGGGGGGCGTGTGATGCCCTTGGAATGTACCTTCTCGGATGATATCTCGTCATCACTGGTACATTGTTAAGAGGAGGAGAATAAGGCCTAGGGATAGGAGAATTGTAGAGTGGAAGTGGAATCAGATTGCGAGTCCCGATGTTAGGAGCAGGGCGGCGACGGCGCCTGTTAGGGGTCAGGGGCTGGGGTCTACTATGTGATATGCGTGTGCTTGGTGGGCCATTAGACGTTTTCTTGCAGGTAGAGACTTAGAAGTAAGACAAATACATAAGCTTGAATTATAGCAACAGCAACTTCCAGGAGGGTAAGTAAGAATAGGAGCACTGCTGTGAGGGCTGCTACTGTAGGCATTATAGGAAGAAGTACAAAGGCAGCTGTAGAGGTGAGTTGCATTAAGAGGTGGCCGGCTGTGAGGTTGGCGGTTAGTCGGACTCCTAGGGCCAAAGGACGGATGAGTAGGCTAATTGTCTCAATAATAACTAGAATGGGGATGAGGGGTGTGGGTGTGCCTTCTGGCAGGAGGTGTCCTAGGGCAGCGGTTGGCTGATTTCGCAGTCCAATGAGGACTGTAGCTAGTCAAAGTGGAAAAGCAAGGGCCAGGTTGAGGGATAATTGTGTTGTAGGGGTGAAGGTGTAGGGGAGGAGGCCTAGAATATTTAGGGTAATAAGGAAGATTATTAGGGAGGTTAAGATTAGGGCCCATTTGTGTCCGCCCAGGCTTAGGGGCATTAGGATTTGTTGGGTAAATCGGTTGATGAATCAGCTTTGGACGGTTAGTAGGCGGTTGTTAAGTCATCGGGAGGAGGGGGAGGGGAAGAGGATTCAAGGCAGGGTAAGAGCAAGTGCCAGAAGTGGGATTCCCAGGTAGGTGGGAGATATAAATTGGTCAAATAGGCTTACACTCATGGTCAGTTTCAGGTCCCTGTTTTAGAGCTTTTTAAGTCTTGCGGGGCGGGCTCGTTTGGGAAGAGGTGTGCTATAATTTTTGGGGGAATGATGATAAGGAATGTTAATCATGAGAAGATTATAATGGCCAGTCAGGGGGATGGATTCAGTTGGGGCATGTCGCTGAGGGTGGTTGGGAGTCACCAGTCTTTAGCTTAAAAGGCTAACGCTAGACCCTATTTAGCTTCTTAGCGAGGCTTCTTCAAGTATTAGGGCGGTTCAGGCCTCAAAGTGGTTTAGGGGAACTGCTTCGACTACGATGGGTATAAAGCTATGGTTGGCCCCGCAGATTTCGGAGCATTGCCCATAGTAAACCCCGGGGCGGGCTGTAATAAAGGCTGTCTGATTTAGTCGACCGGGGACTGCATCTATTTTAATACCCAGGGTGGGGACTGCTCATGAATGAAGCACATCTTCAGCAGAAATTAGTACTCGGATGGGGGATTCAACTGGGACGACCATTCGATGGTCTGCTTCTAAGAGGCGGAATTGACCAGGGGCTAGGTCTTGTGTGGGGATTATGTATGAGTCAAAGCCAAGATCTTCGTAGTCGGTGTACTCATAGGATCAGTATCACTGGTGACCTATGGCCTTAATTGTTAGGTGGGGGTCATTAATTTCGTCTATAAGGTAGAGAATTCGAAGGGACGGGAGGGCAATTAGGATTAGGGTGATTGCAGGGAGTACTGTTCAGATAATTTCAATTTCTTGGGAGTCAAGAATGAGTTTATCTGATAGCTTAGTGGTAATTATGCAGACAATAATGTAAAGGACTAGCACACTAATAAGAATAACAATTATTAGGGCGTGGTCATGAAAATGAAGAAGTTCTTCCATAAGGGGGGAAGTTGCATCTTGAAATCCTAGTTGGGCGGGATGTGCCATTAATGGTGCAAGACACGCGGGGGTTTAACCCACGATACTGCCTTGACAAGGCAGTGTAAGTTCTTTACTAGTGTCTTATGAAGAAAGTGGCAGAGCGGTTATGTGGTTGGCTTGAAACCAACTCATGGGGGTTCGACTCCTCCCTTTCTCGCACGGCTGTGTTGAACTTGCACAAATGGGGGCTCTTCAAAGGTGTGGTAGGGGGGAGGGCAGCCGTGAAGTCATTCCACGTTGGTGGTTGTGAAACGAACATCTAGCACTTCGCGTTTAGCGGCGAAAGCTTCTCAGATAATGAAGAGGAGAAGAACTACTGCTACGAGGGAGATTATGGAGCCCAGAGAGGAAATGGTATTTCACAGGGCGTATGCGTCCGGGTAATCTGAGTATCGGCGAGGCATTCCGGCGAGCCCGAGGAAGTGTTGGGGAAAAAAGGTGAGGTTAACTCCTGCAAACATGATTGCAAAGTGAGCTTTTGCTCAAGTGCTGTGGAGGGTATACCCTGTAAATAGGGGGAATCAATGAACAAAGCCGCCCATAATAGCGAATACTGCCCCTATCGAAAGAACATAGTGGAAGTGGGCAACTACGTAGTAAGTGTCATGGAGAACAATATCTAGCGAGGAGTTGGCTAGGATAATTCCTGTTAATCCTCCGACTGTAAAGAGGAAAATGAAACCAAGGGCCCATAGAAGAGGAGCTTCTCACTTGAGGGCGCCTCCGTGAAGGGTTGCGAGTCAGCTGAAAACTTTTACACCGGTTGGGATGGCAATGATTATTGTAGCGGATGTAAAGTAAGCCCGTGTGTCTACGTCTATTCCGACTGTAAATATGTGGTGGGCTCAGACAATAAACCCCAGGAGGCCGATGGCCATCATAGCTCAGACCATGCCCATGTAGCCGAAAGGTTCTTTCTTACCAGCGTAGTAAGCAACAATATGTGAGACTATGCCGAACCCTGGAAGAATTAAAATATATACTTCGGGATGGCCAAAAAATCAGAATAAGTGTTGGTACAAGATAGGATCACCTCCGCCTGCCGGGTCGAAGAAGGTTGTGTTGAGATTGCGATCTGTTAGAAGCATTGTAATGCCAGCAGCTAAAACAGGAAGTGAGAGTAGCAGGAGGACTGCTGTAATTAGGACGGCCCAGACAAATAAAGGTGTTTGGTATTGGGAGATGGCGGGTGGTTTTATGTTAACGATGGTTGTGATAAAGTTGATGGCCCCTAGAATTGAGGAAACACCTGCGAGGTGTAGGGAGAAGATGGCCAAGTCAACGGAAGCCCCCGCGTGTGCGAGGTTTCCGGCGAGCGGAGGGTAGACTGTTCACCCCGTTCCGGCACCTGCCTCAACTCCTGAAGAAGTCACGAGTAGGAGAAGAGAAGGGGGGAGAAGCCAGAAGCTCATGTTATTTATGCGGGGAAATGCCATGTCGGGGGCCCCGATCATTAGGGGCACGAGTCAGTTTCCGAACCCTCCGATTATAACGGGCATTACTATAAAGAAAATTATAACGAAGGCGTGGGCCGTAACGATTACATTATAGATCTGGTCATCTCCAATAAGGGAGCCGGGTTGGCTTAGTTCCGCTCGGATTAGGAGACTTAGGGCGGTGCCCACTATTCCGGCTCATGCACCAAAAACTAGGTAGAGGGTGCCGATGTCTTTGTGGTTGGTAGAGAAGAATCAACGTGTGATTGCCATAGGTAGGATGGCTGAGTCTTAAGCGGTGGATTGTAGCCCCATAGACAGAGGTTGAAATCCTCTTCTTACCAAGCTCCGAGGTGTTTTACATATCAGATTGCAAATCCGAAGATGCAGGTCAACGCCTGCCGGGGCTTTCCCCCGCCTATTTAGTCTCTGCTAGGCGGGGGAAAGGTAGGCGGATGCTCGCTGGTTTGAGCGCTTAGCTGTTAACTAAGAGTTTGCAGGATCGAGGCCTGCCTGTCTAGGCTAAGGCTTTAGCTTAATTAAAGCTTCTGTTTTGCATACAGGGGATGTGGGTTAGTATCCTGCAAGTCTTAAACAGGGACTGGGGGATTTTCACCCCCGCTGAGGGCTTTGAAGGCCCTTGGTCTTTTACTATCCTAAGTCTCTTATAAGGTTAATAGGGCTGTAATGGTTGGGGTGAGTGGGAGAAGTAAGATGGTTGCTATAGTTGAAAGGGCGAGGGGGTATGTGATTTGGGATGATTGGAAGCGTCAGGGTGCTGTGCTTGTTGGGTTGTTGGGAAATATTGTCAGGGCTATGGCATATGATAGGCGTAGGTAGAAGAACAGGCTAAGGAGTGCGGTGAATGCGGCTAGGGTGGCGGTTAGGGCCAGGTCTTGTTTGGATAGTTCTTGAAGAATTAGTCATTTTGGTATGAACCCGGAGAGTGGTGGGAGGCCTCCTAGCGAGAGGAGGACGAGGGGTATGAGAGCAGTAAGTGCAGGGGCTTTGGTCCAGGCGGTGGCTAGTGCATTAATATTAGTTGCGTTGTTTAGTTTAAAAACAAGGAATGTTGAGAAGGTCATGATGAGATATATAATAAGGGTGAGGAGAGTAAGGGCGGGGGAGAATGGTAATACTAGGACTATTCAGCCAAGGTGGGCAATTGAGGAGTAGGCAAGGATTTTTCGCAGTTGGGTTTGATTGAGCCCGGCTCAGCCTCCAATTAGGGTTGATGTCAATCCTAAGATAATGAGGAGGGTTGAGTTGGTGGGGTAAATTTGGAGGAGGAGGATGAAGGGGGCAAGTTTTTGTCAGGTTGACATAATAAGTCCTGTGCCAAGGTCTAGGCCTTGAAGGACTTCAGGGAGTCAAATGTGGAGGGGGGCTAGGCCAATTTTTAGGGCGAGGGCGAGGGTGAACAGGGTGATGGGGAGGGGGTGGGATATGTTTTGGATATCTCATTGGCCGTTTAGTCAGGCGTTTGTTGTGGTTGCAAAGAGAAGGGTAGAGGCTGCAGTGGCTTGTGTGAGGAAATATTTTAATGTGGCTTCGACTGCGCGGGGGTTGTGAGATTGCGCTATTAAAGGAAGGATGGCAAGAGTGTTAATTTCTAACCCCATTCATGCCAAGAATCAGTGGGTGCTGGCAAAGGTCACGGTAGTACCAAGTCCGAGAGTGGTTAATAATAAAGCGATTGTATTGGGGTGCATCGCCAATAAAGGAAGGATTTTAACCTACATTGTTGGGGTATGGGCCCAAGAGCTTGATTTAGCTGACTTTATTAGAAAATGGTGTAGTGGAAGCACTGAGAGTTTTGATCTCTCCGGGTAGGGTTCGAGCCCCTTTTTTCTAAGGAGTTGGGGGGAATTTAACCCCCATGGTTCACTCTATCAAAGTGGCCCTTTACTTCAGGCACAGCTCCTGGGCTATAGTTGTGGGGGTAGGCCCGCAAGTGCAATGGGGAGTGCTAGGTGTCAAATGACGAGGGCGAGTGTCAGTGGGAGGAAGTTTTTTCAGATCAGGTGCATGAGCTGGTCATATCGAAATCGGGGGTAGGAGGCTCGAACTCATAGGAAGACGATGGAGAGAAGGGCTGCTTTGGTTATTAGGTTAATGGTGGTAAGTTCGGGGAGTGTGGGGGCGTGGAATGCGCCTAAGAAGAGGGTGGCAGAGAGTGTATTTATAAGTAGAATATTAGCGTACTCTGCTAGAAAAAATAGGGCAAAGGGGCCCCCTGCATACTCTACGTTGAAGCCTGAGACTAGCTCGGATTCACCCTCGGTGAGGTCGAAGGGGGCTCGGTTGGTCTCTGCCAGTGTAGAAATATATCATATTGCGGCTAAAGGCCAGGCTGGGAAGATTAATCAGATGCTTTCTTGGGCAGTGTTGAAAGTTTGAAGGGTGAAGCCTCCTGTGAAGATGACGGCGCTTAATAGAATCAACCCTAGGCTGACCTCATATGAGATGGTTTGGGCAACAGCTCGGAGGGCCCCGATGAGGGCGTATTTTGAGTTGGATGCTCAGCCTGAGCCAAGGATTGAGTAGACGGCGAGGCTGGAGAGGGCTAGAATAAATAAGATGCTAAGGTTGAGGTCAATGACGGGATATGGTAAGGGTATTGGTGCTCAAAGCGTGAGGGCCAGGGTGAGGGCTAATATAGGGGTGAGAATAAATAGGATGGAAGAGGAGGTGGAGGGGCGAACGGGCTCTTTAATGAAGAGCTTGATGCCATCAGCGATGGGTTGTAGGAGGCCGTACGGGCCTACAATATTGGGGCCTTTTCGTAATTGTATGTAGCCGAGCACTTTTCGTTCAAGGAGGGTGAGGAAGGCGACGGCTAGGAGAACAGGGACAATGAAGGCTAGGGGGTTGATAATGTGTGTTGTAAGAATGTAAATCATAGTTGAGGAGAGGATTTGAACCTCTATGGAAAGGGCTTAGGTCTTTTGCAATGGCCGAATTCTGCCACCTTAACAGGCCGTTTTCTTGGGCGGGGTAATATGTCCTCTTATCTATTTTAGTTGGTTGCATTAGGTGAGGGTAGGGCGTACTTAGAGCATGGGTCCTTTCTTTTCGGTCCTTTCGTACTAGGAAAGATCATAACATAGATAGAAACTGACCTGGATTACTCCGGTCTGAACTCAGATCACGTAGGACTTTAATCGTTGAACAAACGAACCCTTAATAGCGGCTGCACCATTAGGATGTCCTGATCCAACATCGAGGTCGTAAACCCTCTTGTCGATATGGGCTCTAAAAGAGGATTGCGCTGTTATCCCTGGGGTAACTTGGTTCGTTAATCGGCGTTGCCGGATCATTATAGGTCAGAAATACTGTTTATTAGAGCGGAGGCTCTTAGTTGTGGGTGCAGATGTGCCCCCATTCCGCGCGGGGGTTTTGTGGTACCCCGTGGTCGCCCCAACCAAAGACATTAGGACAGGGTTCGGTTAGTTCAGTTCTTTGTTAGGAGGTTTTGACGTGATCTGTCTTGGTGTCTGAAGCTCCACAGGGTCTTCTCGTCTTATGAAAAAATCCCCGCTTCTGCACGGGGAGATCAATTTCATTGACTTGAAAAAGGAGACAGTTAAGCCCTCGTCTTGCCATTCATACGGGTCTTAATTTAAAAGACAAGTGATTGCGCTACCTTTGCACGGTCAAAATACCGCGGCCGTTGAACTCATGGTCACAGGGCAGGCAGGACCTCTTATTCGTTAATTTTGCAAGAGGCGATGTTTTTGGTAAACAGGCGAGGCTTCATGTGTTTGCCGAGTTCCTTCTTTTTCTGTTAGTCTTTCCTGGGGGCACACCAGTGTGGGTTTAACGGTTAGATTGTTGAGTGTTTTTCTAGTTGATGGGTCTGTTGTTCAAGGCCCTCTATGTTTGGGGTCGTTAAGGTTCGGCGGGGGGTCCGTTCCGAGATACACTTGTGCGAGGAGAGAGGCGGATGCTCTCTTATTACTCATATTAGCATGGTCGCTCCCATATTTGTATGGGGTGGCCTGGTAATGTTAGGGGGTTAAGATGAGGCTATCAGAATTAGGGGTGGGGAGTATGTTTGAGCTTTAACGCATTCTGTGGGGGTGGCTGCTTTTAGGCCCACCAAAACATTTCACCTTAATAATTGAATGTGATCTTTACCCGCCTGGGAAAGTTGTATCTTGTGTCAAAGGGGCTGTACCCCCTTTGACTAACTCTTTCGGCTTCTTTTGGTTCTTCTGGGAGAGAGGGGGGGGGGGTTAAGGGAAGAATCCGAGAGGCTGAACTTCTATTCATTTCTCAGGCAACCAGCTATAACTAGGTTCGATAGGTCTGTCACCCCTACTCAAAGCTCTTCCCACTCTTTTGCCACAGAGACGGGTTTGCCCTATGTTAGGCTGGCTTGGAGTAGCTCACGTAGTTTCGGGAAATCAAACTAAAGTGCTCTTTGCTTGAGGTTTTCTAGCTAAATCATGATGCAAAAGGTACGAGGTGTTATCTCTGCTTTTTCAGGCTTTACTGGGTTGTTTCATTTCTCTTTCAGCGTTCCCTTGCGGTACTTTCTCTATGGCGCGACGGCTCCTTTTCTGTCGCCCGTACTAGGGAGGAAAAATGGTTTGATTAGTGTGTTTTGAAGTGTCTTAGGGGGTATTAATGGGGATTTGTTGTTTTTAGCGGATGCGGCTAGCTGATGGGCGTCAGGGTAATCCGATTTGCACGGATGATGGCTCAGTGTAAGGGAGCTGCTTTAATTTGTCTTAGCTATACCTTGAAGGTTTATCCAAGTGCACCTTCCGGTACACTTACCATGTTACGACTTGCCTCCCCTTTACTGTGATTGGGCTTTATTTAATTGAATTTAATTAGTTTGGGGAGAGTGACGGGCGGTGTGTGCGCGCTTCAGGGCCAATTTCAGCGGGACACTCTGCTTCCTGCTTACTGCTAAATCCTCCTTCAGACGTGTGATTTCAACATGTCATTCGTTTTCTCTGTGGCAGACAATGTAGCCCATTTCTTCCCCTTCCATGCGCTACACCTCGACCTGGCGTTTAGGGTTGTACCAATTTTGCTTACTATTAATCCTTCACAGGGTAAGCTGACGACGGCGGTATATAGGCGGGGGAAACAAAGAAGGGTGAGGTTGAACGGGGGTTATCGGTTCTAGAACAGGCTCCTCTAGGTGGGTCTAAAGCACCGCCAAGTCCTTTGGGTTTTAAGCTGATGCTCGTAGTCCCCGGGCGGACAACAGGTGTATGTTGTTGTCAATGTTTAGGGCTAAGCATAGTGGGGTATCTAATCCCAGTTTGTGTCTTAGCTTTCGTGGGTTCAAAATTGTAAAGCCACTTTCGTGAATGGGCTTCTTACCTTCGGATACGTATAACAGTGTTGAAGGCGTTCGGCTTTAGTTGCGGGTTCTTTTTAACCACTCTTTACGCCGTTGACTATCGACTTGGGCCTCTCGTATAACCGCGGTGGCTGGCACGAGTTTGACCGGCCCTCTTAGCTTTAACTAAGTCAAGTTTTCACTTATGGCTTAATGTCTATCACTGCTGAATACCCTTGAGGGTGTGGCAAAGCAAGGTGTCGTGGGCTATGGTTGGTTGTGCCTGATACCAGCTCCTTGTTCTCTGGGCAGGGAACTATTAGGGCATTCTCACGGGGGTGCGGATACTTGCATGTGTAAGTATAGCTAAAGTTGATAGTAAAGTCAGGACCAAGCTTTTGTGCTCACGGAGCTTTCTAGGGCTCATCTTAACATCTTCAGCGTTATGCTTTTATTAAGCTACGTTAGC